TAAGCGTTATGGGACAAATCCGGGCACTTACATATGCATTTCGTCGGAGACATCAATTTGAGTATTGAAAAAATGAAAAATTTAAATATTTATTTAGGGGGAAGCGTGTTAAAAATGATGGTAGGTATTTAAGGGGGGGGGGGAAAAGGAAAGGGTGGGTGTTATTGCGTGTATAGTACAGTGACTATGTCCTGTAACCATTAATTAATTTATTCTAGAACCATTGACTGTATGTCTATTAGTCATTAAGACTATGTCCTGTAACCATTGACTGCATGCTCATGCCTACCATTATGGTGATGCTCAAGATGCAGTTAAGTCCAGCTACAATTCATGCTCCGGGTCGGGGCCTTTGACGGCCATAGCTGAGTCCAAGCATCCCCGAAAATTAAAAAATACCAAATGTCTGACACCACAGTTATGTGTGAGCATGGGCTGATTAGTCATTAGTCCATCGAGATGTCTTATTTAAGAGGAAAGAGTGGGCGATTTTAGGTGAGATGGCCCTGAAGAAAGAACCAGATGTCTGATAAAGTTCATTCTATAGCTACCCCCACGGTATTATGGGCCCGGAGCGAGAAGAGGGATCCCTGCCAAGCGGGTTGCTGGTTTCACGCGGCATGGTAGATAAGCTCGTGATCTAGGGGGCGGGATACGCATGTTGACGAGGGTGGATTTGACTTAATGTGCTATGTCCAATCAATAACTGTATGTACTATGTACTGTAGATAATTGGGAATACATGCTTATATGCATGGGGCATATAATATAATGTACTATTATACATATTTATGTCCTGTTACATTAATATTATGTACGTACTGCGAAAACAATAAACTCATGTACTATTGTACATGAGTATTCTAGTTGATTATAATTTTAATGTTTGTTTATTATACGTTAGGCTATGGGGTATGAAGTCTGTGTTAGTCGTTGTAGGTTTTTGAAAAATTTAATACTGATAGGGTTCTTGGTGTTTGTGGGAGTATATTAATAGCGTTCAGGGAATAGTTTAAATAGAACTTCAGCTTTGGGTGTTGATGGTGGGGTAATAGCTCCTTCCTTGAGTCTTAGGGAGATTGGTTGTACTCCTTTTTTGGCTTACAAGACCAATGTATTTAGTATACTACAAAGACTAGTCTTCATTTTAGAAGGTTGTTTTCGATTGCACTAGTGATTGGTATTAACACTAGAATGATGAGAAAATACATAATAGATGCTAGTTGTCCGATGATGATGAATGGGTGTTCAACTGGTTGTCCTCCAATTCATGTGAGTGTTAACAGATCCGCTACTAGAATTCAAAATAAGCATTGACTGAGTGGTCGAAATGTCATACTTCGTTGTTTGGATGTATGGAGTAGGGGTATGAGAGCGAGAATGAGGATGGAGGAGATTAGGGCTAGGACTCCTCCTAGTTTATTGGGGATTGATCGTAGGATTGCGTATGCAAATAGAAAGTATCATTCGGGTTTAATATGAGGAGGTGTGTTGAGTGGGTTTGCTGGGGTGTAGTTATCTGGGTCTCCGAGCAAGTCGGGTGTAAATAGGACTAGAAGTATTAGGACTAGAATTAATAGAAGTGCCCCTAAGATATCTTTGATAGTGTAGTAGGGGTGGAACGGGATTTTGTCTATGTCTGATGGAATTCCTATTGGGTTGTTTGATCCTGTTTCGTGAAGAAAGAGTAGGTGGACTATAGTGAGTGCTATAATGATGAATGGGAGAATGAAGTGGAAGGCGAAGAATCGGGTAAGGGTTGCTTTATCTACTGAGAAGCCCCCTCAGATTCATTCGACTAGATTTGTGCCGATATATGGGATTGCTGATAGGAGATTGGTGATGACTGTTGCGCCTCAGAATGATATTTGTCCTCATGGTAGAACGTACCCTATGAATGCTGTGGCTATTACTGTAAATAGGAGGATTATCCCAACGTTTCATGTCTCTAGAAAGGTATATGACCCATAGTATAAGCCTCGTCCCATGTGTATGAATAAGCAGATGAAGAATATGGATGCCCCATTTGCGTGTATATATCGGATGATTCAACCGTAGTTGACATCTCGGCAAATATGGGTGACAGAGGAGAACGCTGTTGTTGTGTCAGGTGTGTAGTGTATTGCTAGAAATAGGCCTGTTAGAATTTGTAAAATGAGGCAGATGCCTAGTAGGGAGCCGAAGTTTCATCATGATGAGATATTTGATGGGGCTGGTAGATCGATTAGTGCGTTATTTACGATTTTTATTAGTGGGTGGGACTTTCGGATGTTGATCATTAGTGTTCTTATAGTTGAATGACAACGATGGTTTTTCATATCATTAGTCATGGTTAGATTCCATGTAAGAATAATGATAGTGTACATTGTGTTTATTTTGAGTGTTATTTTTGTGGTCGGTTTTGTGGGGTTTTCTTCAAAACCTTCGCCTATTTATGGGGGATTGGGGTTGATTGTGAGTGGTGGGGTTGGTTGTGGGATTGTGTTAAATTTTGGTGGGTCTTTTTTAGGTTTGATGGTTTTTTTAATTTATCTGGGGGGTATGATGGTGGTTTTTGGTTATACAACGGCTATAGCTATTGAGCAGTATCCTGAGGTTTGGGCTTCTAATAAAACTGTTTTGGGGGCGTTTGTTGTCGGTCTGTTAATAGAGTTTTTGATGGTTTATTATGTGTTGAAAGATGAGGAAGTGGAGATTGTTTTTAAGTTTAATGGTGTGGGAGATTGGGTTATCTATGATACGGGGGATTCTGGGTTTTTTAGTGAGGAGGCTATGGGGATTGCAGCTTTGTATAGTTATGGAACTTGGTTAGTTGTTGTGACTGGGTGGTCGTTGTTTGTTGGTGTTGTGGTTATTATAGAAATTACTCGTGGAAATTAAATAGGATTATGCTAATGAGGATTGTAATTAGGAAGGAAGAGAAGTATGATTTGATTAGGCCTTTTTGGTTTGTAATGATGATGGATATTTTTATTTGGATTAGCGAGGTGGTTTTTGGTAAAATGTTTTCTAGTCAGATTAGGTCTAGCAGGGAGGATGCTGATTTTTGGCTTATTGTTAGGCTTGCGTGGGGAATTAGGCGGTGTATGATTGTAGGAAAGTATCCTAGCTGGTTGGAGAATTTAAAGGAGTTTGATGGGTGGCTGAATTTTAGATTTTGGGTTATGTTGCTGATTTCTAGTGCTAGAATAAAACCTAGGATTGTTACTGCTAGGGCTGTTATTTTTAGGTATTGGGGCATGGTTATTTGTGGGATTGTTGTTGGGGGAATGCTATTGGAGATGATAAACCCTGCAAAAAGGCTTCCGATTAGTAGGCGTTTAATAGGGTTAGTAAGAGTAGGGCTATTTTCGTTGATAGTAATTAGGGTTGGGAATCGGGGTTGTCCTAGGAGTGCGAAAAAAATAGTGCGAGTACTGTAGATTGCTGTAAAGGAGGTGGCGATTAGTGTTATTAAGAGGGCCCAGGCGTTGGTATTTGACGTATTGGCGGTTTCGATAATTAAGTCTTTGGAGTAGAATCCGGTAAGGAAAGGTATTCCTGTTAATGCAAGGCTGCCAATAATGAGGGCTGTTGTGGTGAATGGTATGGCTTTGAATAGGCCTCCTATTTTTCGGATATCTTGTTCATTGTTTAGGTTGTGGATAATGGAGCCGGAGCATATGAATAGTATAGCCTTAAAGAAAGCGTGGGTACAAATATGAAGAAATGCTAGGTAGGGCTGGTTAATACCGATTGTTACTATTATGAGACCTAGTTGGCTTGATGTAGAGAAGGCAATGATTTTTTTGATGTCATTTTGGGTAAGGGCACATATTGCTGTAAATAATGTGGTAATAGCTCCTAGGCATAGTGTAATAGATTGAATGAGTTTGTTGTTTTCTATTAGTGGGTGGAAGCGGATTAGTAGGAAGACGCCCGCTACTACTATTGTGCTTGAGTGAAGTAGTGCTGAGACAGGAGTAGGGCCTTCTATTGCAGAGGGCAGTCAAGGGTGTAGACCAAATTGAGCGGATTTTCCGGCTGCGGCTAGTACGAGGCCTATTAGGGGTAGGTTGGAGTTGTTTGGGCTTAGTATAAAGATTTGTTGAAAGTCCCAGGCGTTGAGGTTAGCAAGAAATCATGCTATTGCCAGAATAAATCCGATATCGCCAATGCGATTATATAGGATTGCCTGTAGAGCTGCTGTGTTTGCATCTGCCCGTCCGTGCCATCATCCGATGAGTAGGAACGATATAATTCCAACTCCTTCTCAGCCAATGAATAGTTGGAACAGGTTGTTTGCGGTAACGAGGATGAGTATAGTAATGAGAAATAGGAGAAGGTACTTGAAAAATTGGTTAATGTTTGGGTCTGAGTGTATGTATCAGATTGAGAATTCTATGATGGACCATGTAACGAACAGTGCCACTGGGATGAATATTATAGAGAAGTAGTCTATTTTAAAGCTGAGTGATAGTTTGATGGTTTGGATTGTAAGTCAGTGTCAGTTTGAAATTACTATTTCTTGTCCTGTATGAATGAATATTATTGTGGGGACTATGCTGGTAGCGAAAGCACATGAGATGGCTGTTTTTACATAGAGTGGGTAGTTTGAGGTTTTATAAGTACTGGAGCCTGTTATTATGATGGGGATAGTTAATAAGAATAGTGTGGTTAGTGAGAGAGAGGAAAATAGGTTTATTACTTTTATTTGGAGTTGCACCAATTTTTTGGTTCCTAAGACCAACGGATGACTACTATCCTTTAAAAGTCCGAAAAAGCCGTGCTGTTAGGCACGGGATACAGAGTTAGCAGTTCTTGTGCGCTTTTTCGGTAAATGAGAGGGTAGTATGCCTCTATTATTAGATTCACAATCTAATGTTTTTTTTAAACTACATTTACAGTACAGGGGGCCTAGGATGATTTTGGGGTTTAAGGATAGAAGTAGTAGGGGTAAGATATGTAATGATATAAGGGCATTTTCTCGTGTGAAAGAGGGCGTAATATTATTGATGTGGTGGGTATGTTTACCTCGTTGTGTGGTGATTAGCATATATAGGGAGTACAGGGCAGTAATCACTATGTTTACCCCTATTAGGATAATTGTGACATTGGATCATGAGAAAGCTGATATTATTACAAGTAGTTCTCCAATTAGGTTAATTGTTGGGGGTAGAGCCAAGTTGGTTAGGCTTGCTAGAAGCCATCATGTAGCTATTAGTGGGAGGAGTGTTTGCAGGCCTCGGGCGAGGATTATTGTTCGGCTATGAATTCGTTCGTAGTTAGAGTTTGCTAGGCAGAAGAGTATAGAGGATGTGAGACCATGGGCGATTATTAAGGCCATAGCTCCTATGTAGCTTCAGGGTGTTTGAATAAGGATTGCTACGATAACTAGTGCTATATGGCTGACAGAGGAGTATGCAATTAGTGATTTTAGGTCTGTTTGGCGGAGGCAAATTGAACTGGTTATAATTATACCCCATAAGGATAATATGATAAATGGATATGCTATTAAGTCGGTTAATGGGTTTAGTAATGTTGTGATTCGTAGTATGCCATATCCTCCTAGTTTTAGTAGGACTGCTGCAAGAACTATGGAGCCTGCAATGGGGGCTTCTACATGGGCTTTGGGTAGTCAGAGGTGGAGGCCGTATAGTGGTATTTTTACTATAAAGGCTATTATACATGCTAGTCATATGAAGATATTTGATCAGGAATTGGATACTGGTTGCGCTCAGTATTGAAGGACTAGAAAGTTTAGAGATCCTACTATGTTTTGGATATAGGTTAGTGCGACTAGTAGTGGGAGGGAGCCTGCTAGTGTGTAAAATAAAAAGTAGAGACCGGCATTTAGGCGTTCTGTTTGATTACCTCATCGGGTAATAATGATAAGTGTTGGGATTAGTGTGGCTTCAAATAGAATATAAAAGAGGATTAGCTCTATGGCGGCAAAGGTCATAATTAGGAATAGTTGTAGTAGAATTAGTATAGTAATATATAGTTTTTTTCGGGTCAGATTTTCTTTTGATAGATGATGTTGGCTGGCTATTAGTATTAAAGGGAGAAGTCATATGGTCAGGATCAGTAGTGGTGTGGATAGAGAGTCGGAGAAGAAGACTAGTGAGAAGTTAAGGCTGTTATCACTGAATTGATTAGTAAGGAGTAAGCTAGTGAGGCTAATTAGTAGGCTGTGAGCTGTGGAGTTGACTCAGATTATGTTATTTTTTGATAATCAAGTCAGGGGTATAAGTATTATTGTAGGGATAATATATTTTAGCACTGGAGTAGGTTAAGATTTTGTACGTAGTCGGTGCCATATGTGTTTGATACTATAACTAGTAGGGATAATCCTAGTGCTGCTTCACAGGCTGCGAATACTAGCAGGATGATGGGTATTATACTAGCTAGGGTGAAGTGCGAGTTTAGGATAATTAGGGTGGCTATAACGAATAGGGATAGCACCATTCCTTCTAGGCATAGAAGGGATGATATTAGGTGGGATCGGTATATTAATAATCCTGTAAGAGATACTGCAAATGCTATTATGATGTTTATATGGACTAGAGACATTTGGTAATTATGAATTTGATCATAATCTAATGAGTCGAAATCATTTATTTTTGCTTAAACTAATTACCATATTCGGTTCATTCTAGTCCTTTTTGGGTTCACTCATAGGCTAGGCTTGCAGCCAAAAGTAAAATCAGGAGTAGTGCTATGGTAAGTATTGTGTATAGGTCATTTGTCTGGGAGGCTCAGGGTAGTGGTAGAAGGAGTGCAATTTCTAGGTCAAAAAGAAGAAAGGTAATAGCCACTAGAAAAAATTTTATGGAGAAGGGTAGGCGGGCTGATCCTATGGGGTCAAATCCACATTCGTATGGGCTTGTTTTTTCTGAGTATACATTTAATTGGGGAAGTCAGAATGCAATAGTGACGAGTAGTGTGGCCAGTAATAGGTTGATTAAGAGGGTTAGTATTAGGTTTATTATTCTTTTTCGGACTAGACCGAAACTAACTGATTGGAAGTCAGTTGTACTGGTTGATACTAAAAGAACATGAACCTCATCAATAGATAGATACATATAGGAAAAGTCATACTACGTCTACAAAGTGTCAGTATCAGGCAGCGGCTTCGAAGCCGAAATGGTGGCTGGAAGTAAAGTGGAATTTTAGTTGGCGGAAAAAGCATACAATTAAGAAAGTGGTTCCAATAATGACGTGGAGGCCATGGAAGCCTGTGGCTACAAAGAATGTTGAGCCGTAAACCCCGTCTGAAATGGTAAAGGGTGCTTCGTAGTACTCTGAGGCCTGTAGTAGTGTAAAATATACTCCTAGTGAGATGGTAATAAACAGGGCCTGTAGCATATGTTTGCGGTTTCCTTCTATAAGGCTATGGTGAGCTCAGGTGATAGAGACTCCTGAGGCTAGTAGGACAGATGTATTGAGTAGTGGGACTTCTATAGGGTTAAGTGGGTGAATGCCTGTTGGGGGTCAGCAGCCACCTAGCTCGGGAGTAGGGGCCAGACTTGAGTGGTAAAATGCTCAGAAGAATCCAGTGAAAAATAAAACTTCGGAAATGATAAAGAGGATTATTCCGTAGCGGAGGCCTTTTTGGACAGTTGGGGTATGGTGTCCTTGAAAAGTGCTCTCTCGAATTACGTCTCGCCATCACTGGTATATTGTTAATATATTTGTGGTTAGGCCAAGGAATAGTAGGATCATTGAGTTGAAATGAAATCACATAGTTAGGCCGGATGTTATTAAAAGGGCTGATAGGGCTCCTGTAAGGGGTCAGGGGCTTGGGTTAACTATATGGTAGGCATGAGTTTGGTGTGTCATTATGTGTTGTCGTGCAAATACAGGCTAACTAAGAGGGTGAATACGTAGGCTTGAATTATAGCTACTGCAAATTCAAGGATTGTTAGTAAAATTAAGACAACAAATGGGATGAGAGCTGTTATAGTACTAATGTTTATCAGTGCGAGTGTGGCTCCTCCAATTAAGTGAATTAGTAGGTGTCCGGCAGTGATATTGGCTGTTAGTCGTACGGCTAGAGCTATTGGTTGAATAAATAGACTGATAGTTTCAATGATGACTAATATTGGGATTAGTAAGGTTGGTGTTCCTTGTGGTAAAAAGTGAGCGAGTGATGCTTTGGTTTTGTTGCGGAAGCCTGTAGCTACGGCTCCTGCTCATAGAGGAATGGCTATGCCTAAGTTTATCGATAATTGTGTAGTTGGTGTAAATGAGTGGGGAGACAGGCCCAGTAGGTTGGTTGTTCCAATAAATAGAATTAGAGATATTAGTATTAGGGTCCATGTCTGTCCTTTGGTGTTATGGATGTTTATTATTTGTTTTGATATGAGTTGGAGTGTTCATTGTTGCAGGGAGATGAGGCGGTTGTTTGTTAGACGATTAGATGTTGGGAATAGCAGGTTAGGAAATATAACGATAAGGATAACAATAGGAAGACCTAAAAATGTAGGGATGATGAAAGAGGCAAATAGATCTTCGTTCATTTTGTTTCTCAGGGGGTGTGTTGTTTATGTATTTCAGTTGGAGTTGGTTTTGGGTTATGGTAGAAATTATGTTTTGAGATTTTTAGCTGGAGTACAATAAAAAGGGCTATGACTATGGATATAATTATTGTTAGCCATGTAGATGTATCTAGTTGTGGCATGTCGCTAAGGAGAGATTCTTCTCTCAGTCTCTAGCTTAAAAGGCTAGTGCTAGTTTAGCTTCTTAGCGATTTTACAGTATTGATGCAGATCATTTTTCAAAATACTCTAGTGGAACTAATTCAAGGACAATGGGTATAAAACTGTGGTTTGATCCGCAGATTTCTGAGCATTGTCCGTAATATAGGCCTGGTCGGGTTGACATAAGGGTTGTTTGGTTTAGGCGACCTGGGATTGCATCCGTTTTTAATCCTAGAGAAGGTACGGCTCATGAGTGTAATACGTCTTCTGATGAAACTAGCATTCGGATTGTTATTTCTATTGGTAATACTACTCGATTGTCTACTTCTAACAGTCGCAGTTCTCCTGGTTTTAGTTCCGATGTGGGAATTATATAAGAGTCAAAGGTTAGGTCTTCATAGTCTGTATACTCATAGCTTCAATATCATTGGTGTCCTATAGTTTTTACTGTAAGAGATGGATTATTAATTTCATCTATTATATATAAAATTCGCAGAGATGGAAGGGCAATTATAATTAGGATAATAGCTGGTAGAATGGTTCAGATTGTCTCTACCTCCTGTGCATCTATTGTGCTTGTATGGGTTAGTTTTGTTGTTAGTATTAGTGAAATAATATAGAGCACTAGTGAGCTAATAAGGAAAACAATTATTAGTGTGTGGTCATGAAAATGTAGTAATTCTTCTATAATGGGTGATGTTGCATCTTGAAATCCTAGCTGCATGGGGTACGCCATATGAGGTACACAGGATTTTCATCTGTAACTTAACTTTGACAAAGTTATATAATATTTTACTAGTATCTCACTAATCGAGAAAGACATAGTGGCTATGATGTTGGCTTGAAACCAATAGTAGGGGGTTCAATTCCTTCCTTTCTTATTTTAAGTTGACGTATGTAGGCTCTTCAAACGTATGATATGGCGGAGGACACCCATTCAATCACTCTAGGTTTGTTGTAGTTAGATCTACGGCTAGGACTTCCCGTTTAGATGCAAATGCCTCTCAGATAATAAAAATTATTAGTACGACTGCTGTTAGAGAGATGAATGAGCCTATGGATGAGATAGTATTTCACAATGTGTATGCATCTGGGTAGTCAGAATATCGTCGTGGTATGCCGGATAGTCCCAGGAAGTGTTGTGGGAAGAAGGTCATATTTACGCCCACAAATATGATCACAAAGTGAATTTTAGCTCATGTGGTGTTAAGAGTATAACCTGAGAATAGTGGGAATCAGTGCACGAATCCTCCCATGATAGCAAATACAGCTCCTATTGACAATACGTAGTGGAAGTGTGCAACTACATAATATGTATCATGGAGAACAATATCAAGAGAAGAGTTGGCTAAGACAATTCCAGTTAGGCCTCCTACTGTAAAGAGGAAGATGAAGCCTAAAGCTCATATTAAGGCAGGAGATCATTTAATATTGCCTCCGTGGAGTGTTGCTAATCAGCTAAAAACTTTTACTCCGGTAGGGATGGCAATAATTATGGTGGCCGATGTGAAGTAAGCTCGTGTGTCAACATCTATTCCAACTGTGAACATATGGTGAGCTCATACAATGAAGCCCAAAAATCCAATTGATATTATGGCTCAGACTATTCCTATGTATCCGAACGGTTCTTTCTTTCCTGAATAATAGGTTACAATGTGTGAGATTATTCCAAATCCAGGTAGAATAAGAATATACACTTCTGGGTGTCCAAAAAATCAGAATAGATGTTGGTATAGGACTGGATCCCCTCCTCCTGCAGGGTCGAAAAATGTTGTGTTTAGATTTCGGTCTGTCAGTAGTATAGTAATTCCAGCTGCCAGTACAGGGAGTGAGAGAAGAAGTAGTACAGCAGTAACTAGTACGGATCATACGAACAGAGGTGTTTGGTATTGTGATACTGCGGGAGGTTTCATATTGATGATTGTTGTAATAAAATTAATGGCCCCTAGAATTGAGGAGACACCTGCTAAATGTAGAGAAAAGATAGTTAGGTCTACTGAGGCTCCTGCATGGGCTAGGTTGCCGGCTAGTGGGGGATATACAGTTCAGCCTGTTCCTGCCCCGGCCTCTACTATAGATGATGCTAGGAGTAATAGGAATGAAGGAGGGAGAAGTCAGAAGCTTATGTTATTTATTCGGGGAAAAGCTATGTCGGGAGCACCAATTATCAGGGGGACGAGTCAGTTACCAAATCCCCCAATCATAATTGGTATCACTATGAAGAAAATTATTACAAATGCATGGGCAGTTACGACTACATTATAAATCTGATCGTCTCCGAGCAGAGTCCCGGGTTGGCCCAGTTCAGCACGAATCAGTAAGCTTAGAGCTGTTCCTACTATGCCGGCTCAAGCGCCAAATAGTAAGTATAAGGTGCCAATGTCTTTGTGGTTGGTTGAAAATAATCAGCGGTTAATGAACATAGGTAGAGTGGCTGAGTAAAGCATTAGACTGTAAATCTAAGGACAGAGGTTTGATTCCTCTCTCTATCAGGTCCTGTAGTGAATTTCTCACGTTGAATTGCAAATTCAAAGAAGCAGCTTCAATTCTGCCGGGGCTTCTCCCGCCTTTTTTTTTCTGCGGCGGGAGAAGTAGATTGAAGCCAGTTGATTAGGGTATTTAGCTGTTAACTAAAGTTTCGTGGGGGTGGAGCCCACCAATCTAGGGAGGATTTAGCTTAATTAAAGTGGTTGATTTGCATTCAATTGATGTAAGGTATAGTCTTGCAATCCTTATCAGGAATTAAGTAAATTATACTTGCTTAGGGCTTTGAAGGCTCTTGGTCTATTTAACCTAAATTCCTATTCTAATACAGATAGGATTGGTGTGAGTGGTAGGAGTATGGTGGATAGTGTTACTATTGTCGGTAGGAGAGTTATTTGTTTTGTAGTAGGGAATTGTCATTTTATTTTTGTGTTGTTTGTGGATGGGAATATTGTGAGTGTAGTGGAGTATGTGAGTCGTGTGTAGAAGTATAAATTTAGTAGTGCTGAGATTGCTATGAGGGTAGGTAAAATAATATTGTTATTTTTTGTTATTTCCTGAATAATTATTCATTTTGGTATAAATCCTGAGAGTGGGGGGAGTCCTCCTATTGATAGGAGGGTGGTGAGAATTAAGATGGTCATGACGGGTGTTTTATTTCATGTGTGTGATAGTGATAGTGTGGTGGTGGTTGAGTTGGCTATAAATAGCATGAATATGGTGGAGGTTGTGATAATGTATATGATTAGGTTGAGTACTATTATGGTGGGGTTATATAGTAGTACTGCTGTTATTCACCCTATATGGGCAATTGACGAGTAGGCTATGATTTTTCGTAGTTGGGTTTGGTTTAGTCCCCCCCACCCTCCGATTATAATTGAGATGATGGATAGGGTTAGGATTATGTTTAGATTGATGGAGGGGAAGATTTGGTAGAGTACGGATATGGGTGCTAATTTCTGTCATGTGAGTAGGATTAGGCCAGATGATAAGGGAATTCCTTGTGTCACTTCTGGTACTCAGAAGTGAAATGGAGCTATTCCTAGTTTTATGGCGAGGGCTATTGTTATGAGTATGGATGCTGTTGGGTTAAATAGTTTTATTACGGTCCATTGGCCTGAGAATATTAGGTTAATAATAATGGCTATTATTAGTAATATTGAGGCTGTTGATTGAGTTAAAAAATATTTGGTTGATGCTTCTGTAGCCCGTGGGTTGTGTTTTTTTATTATGATGGGAATAATAGCGAGTATATTTATTTCAAATCCGATTCAGATTAGTAGTCAGTGAGAGCTGATTATGACAATAATTGTTCCTAGTATAAGGGTTAGTAGAATAGTAGTAAAAATAATTGGATTTATTAGTACGGGAAGGGTATAAACCAACATTTCCGGGGTATGGGCCCGGTAGCTTAATTAGCTGACCTTACTATTAGAGTTTGGTGTAATGGGAGCACGGAGAGTTTTGGATTCTTAAGGATAGGTTCAATTCCTGTAGCTCTAGAAATAAGAGGATTTAAACCTCTATTATTTACTCTATCAAAGTAACTCTTTTATCAGACATATTTCTTATGTTTGTGGAGGGATACCTGATAGGATAACGGGGAATGATACATGTCATATACATAAGGCTAGTGTAAGGGGTAAGAAGTTTTTTCATAGTAGGTGTATTAGTTGGTCATAGCGAAATCGAGGGTAGGATGCTCGGATTCATAGGAAGGAGATTGTGAGCAGTAGTAATTTAATGGTAAAGTTGATTGTGTATAGTTCTGGTATGTGGGGATTGTGGAATGCTCCTAGGAATAGAATTGTTGTGAAAGCATTTATTATGATAATGTTTGCATATTCTGCTATAAAAAATAGAGCGAATGGTCCTGCTGCGTATTCTACATTGAAGCCCGAGACTAATTCTGATTCTCCTTCGGTGAGGTCAAATGGGGCTCGGTTTGTTTCTGCTAGTGTTGAGATAAATCATATTATTGCTAAAGGTCATGCTGGAAAAATCAGTCATGTTCGTTCTTGTGTGATGATTAGGGTGGAGAGAGTAAAGGATCCATTTATTAGGAGAACTGATAGTAGGATAATTGCCAGGGTAACTTCATATGAAATAGTCTGTGCTACGGCTCGTAGGGCCCCAATTAGTGCATACTTTGAATTGGAGGCTCAACCTGATCAGAGAATGGAGTACACGGCTAGGCTTGACATGGCCAGTATGAATAGGACTCCCAGATTTATATTAATGAGGGGGTGGGGTATGGGTAGGGGGATTCATATGGTTAGAGCTAGGCTTAGGGCTAGAATGGGTGCTAGAATAAATATAGAGGTAGAGGATGTGGCAGGTCGTAATGGTTCTTTAATAAAAAGTTTAATTGCATCTGCGATGGGTTGGAGTAGGCCGTATGGACCTACAATGTTTGGGCCTTTTCGGAGTTGTATGTATCCTAGGATTTTTCGTTCTACTAGTGTCAGGAATGCTACGGCTAGTAGGATGGGGATAATTAACATTAAGATATTGATTATGTGCATTTTGTTAAGGAGAGAATTTGAATCTCTGATTATAAAGGTTTAAGTTTTATGCAATTACCGGGCTCTGCCACCTTAACTTAGCCCTTACTCTAGGGCTGGATTTGTTTATATAATTAATTAAGATGAAATCATTAATTAGTTTAAGGCGCTTGTTTGAAGTTGGCCTTATTTCTCTTGTCCTTTCGTACTGGGAGAAATATATAATAGATAGAAACCGACCTGGATTGCTCCGGTCTGAACTCAGATCACGTAGGACTTTAATCGTTGAACAAACGAACCTTTGATAGCGGTTGCACCATCGGGATGTCCTGATCCAACATCGAGGTCGTAAACCCTATTGTCGATATGGACTCTTGAATAGGATTGCGCTGTTATCCCTAGGGTAACTTATTCCGTTGATCAAATTTCTGGATCAATAAGCGATAATGTGATTTGACTTGTGGGTCTTATCTTAAGAATCGCTCGGAGGATTTTTTGTTCTCCGAGGTCACCCCAACCGAAACTGTTGACTCATGAGGAATGTTGTTGTCTCTTGGTGATTGAGCTTGTTTTCTTTGAGTCAGTTAGTTGAAGCTCCATAGGGTCTTCTCGTCTTATTAGTTTATTCCCGCCTCTTCACGGGAAGGTCAATTTCACTGATTGGAAGTAAGAGACAGTAAAACCCTCGTGTGGCCGTTCATACAAGTCCTTATTTAGAGAACAAGTGATTATGCTACCTTTGCACGGTCAGGATACCGCGGCCGTTTAACGGTTGTCACTGGGCAGGCAGTGCCTCCAATACTAGGAATGCTGGAGGTGATGTTTTTGGTAAACAGGCGGGGTTTGTGTTTGCCGAGTTCCTTTTACTTCTTTTAATCTTTCCTTGAGTGCATACCTGTGTTGGATTAACAGTGTGATTAATAAATAATTTATTTGTTGGGTTATTTTATTCATTGTTAATGGTCAGGGTATTATCAGGTACTGACTTAAGCTTATGCAAGGAGAAATTATTTCTTGTTACTCATATTAACATTATTTCTTCTATTATTTAATAGATTAGTCCAGTATTAGGGCTAGGAGTTGATTGTTTATTGTTGGAATTTATGTGATTTTGATGTTGAGCTTTAACGCTTTCTCAATTGATGGCTGCTTTTAGGCCCACTATGGGGTTTTGGGGTTTTACTCTCTAGTCAAGGTTGTACCCATTTCTAAAAGGCTGTACCCTTTTAGATTAACTTTTAAAAATACAGTCTAGATTTAGTTCTATTTTTTGGTATTTTTTAAAGCTGAGCTAAGACTCATTTTCTGGACAACCAGCTATCACCAGGCTCGTTAGGCGTGTCACCTCTACTTATAAATCTTCTCACTATTTTGCCACATAGATGAGTTGGTCCTGGGTAGACTGTTCATAAGTAGCTCGTCTGGTTTCGGGTTACTTAGCTGAAATTCGTTTTGCTAGGTTGTTACTAGTTAATTCATTATGCGAAAGGTACGAGGGGTGATCTCTGCTTTTCTGTACTTTGATTTTCTTCTTTCATCGTTCCCTTGCGGTACTTTTATCTATAGCGCCGTGTTTAAATTTCTATCTCCTATACTTTAAATGGTTGGTGAATGTTTTATTTTATTTTATCTTGGTTGTTTAATTAAAATAAAGTTGTGGGCTAGGTTTAGTTCAGGGTATTCATGATATGTGAAATCTTCTAGGTGTAAACTAGGTGCTTTGTTTAAGCTATACCTTGATTTGTCCAAGCACACTTTCCAGTATGCTTACCTTGTTACGACTTATCTCCTCTCACATGGTTAATACGTATTAATAAGTTTGAGTGTATTGTGTCTATTTGAGGAGGGTGACGGGCGGTGTGTGCGTGCTTCATGGCCTAATTCAACTAAGCACTCTATTCTTAGTTTACTACTAAATCCTCCTTTAGTCATTAGTTTCATAATAACTTTCGTATTTGGATTTTCTTAGAGTAGAAAATGTAGCCCATTTCTTCCCATTCCATAGGTTACACCTTGACCTAACGTTTTTATGTAGTATGATTTCGCTTACTTTTGTTCCTTTTTAGGGTTTGCTGAAGATGGCGGTATATAGACTGTATTGGCAAGGACTGGTGAGGTTTATCGGGGTTTATCGATTATAGAACAGGCTCCTCTAGAGGGATATAAAGCACCGCCAAGTCCTTTGAGTTTTAGGCTATTGCTAGTAGTACTCTGGCGAATAATTTTGTTTGTATAATTATTTGTGTTTAAGGCTAAGCATAGTGGGGTATCTAATCCCAGTTTGAATCTTAGCTATCGTGTGTCAGCGGTTGTAGAGCTACTTTCGTTATCTATTTTCATTATAATTGTGGCTTTTTACGGCTTAATTAGAATTTAACTGTATTTGGTGAAATGCTTTGACACGCTTTACGCCGTATTCCTATTAACTTGGGTTAATCGTATGACCGCGGTGGCTGGCACGAAATTTACCGACCCTAATCAATATAACTTAGTCAAACTTACGTTCATAGCTTAATTTTTATCACTGCTGTCTCCCGTGGGGGTGTGGTTAAGCAAGGTGTCGTTAGCTACGGATGTGTGCTTGATACCAGCTCCTTTTAGTTTGGTTAACTTGAAGGGCATTTTCACCGGGGCGTAGATGCTTGCATGTGTAAGTCTATTGGAGGCTAATGGGAAGGCCGGGACCAAACCTATATGTTCATGGGGTTAACTCACCCATATAGGCATTTTCAGTGCCTCGCTTTGGTATTTAAGCTACATCAAC